TTATCTCTCTTTTTATTCCCTCAAACAACAAATCGAAATGATTGAAGTTTTTTTATTTGGAATCGTTTTAGGTCTAATTCCTATTACTTTGGCAGGATTATTCGTAACTGCATATTTACAATACAGACGCGGTGATCAATTGGACCTTTGATTGAATAATATTTTTTTTGATTGACCTCCTCCTCCTTGCAGGGAGGTCAAATTCAAGTTACAATTCAAGTTTATTAAGTTATTTTATTGTATGTGATTCGACATTCAACATAACATAAATAACATAAACAGAATCACGCTCTGTAGGATTTGAACCTACGACATCGGGTTTTGGAGACCCGCGTTCTACCGAACTGAACTAAGAGCGCTTTCTTATGACAGGGGATACGCCTGTAAAAAAAAGTATTTTTTTGTACCCCAAAATATCTTGCATACATATACTATATGTATGCAAAAATGAAAGATTATGTCCAATTTTAATCGATCTCGATTAATCTCCCGTTACTGCCCATAGGAGAAGTAATAGGTAGGGATGACAGGATTTGAACCCGTGACATTTTGTACCCAAAACAAACGCGCTACCAAGCTGCGCTACATCCCTTTTCAAAATTGTTTTACAATGTCATTGTACAAAATCCTTGTCTTGTTTTCCACATTGTTATTTTCCCCTCCATTTATATACAATTTTCTTACCATTTCTTCTTTTTTTTTTTTGTTTCATATAATATATATATATATTATAAATAATTTTATTTATATACATCTGAAACCTAACGTATAAAAAAAAAGAATGAATATTTATCGATAATGCTCGGGTCATCTTTTCTTTTTTAGGGACAAGAATATCTACTGGTTCATTGTACATATCCATTTTAGTTAGGAATTCCGCGTAAAAATAAATACAAATGATCTTGAACTACGGCATCTGACCATATAATATATGTCTATGTTTTACAATAAACAATAAAGAAGGAGGATTTTCAATGCGAGATATAAAAACATATCTCTCCACGGCACCTGTGCTAACTACTCTATGGTTTGGGTCTTTAGCGGGTCTATTGATAGAGATTAATCGTTTATTCCCAGACGCCTTGTCATTTCCCTTTTTTTCATTCTAGTTATTAATATTAATATAATATGCGAAAAAGGAAAAAAAAATGGGAGCTCTAATTCTATGTGACGTGACTAAAATGCATTTCGCCCCCTTTTTAAGTTCTTTAGGATAGGAAGGAAAGAGAAAGAAAAAAAATGTATTGAACCCCAAAGTGGATCTAAAATCGAATTTTGGAGAACATAAATGGAAATGTGGGTCCAGTCTAGGGGCGGCTCCACGAAATCATAGCATAGAAAGAAGATACATAAATGAAATACTGGAATTAGGATAGGAATAATTGATAGTTAGAAAAAAAAAATTTGTATTACTTAATTATTACTCTATTAATATATTAATATTAATTACAATGAAATCTTTAGAAATTTAATTTCGAGTTAGTAACTTCTATTAATTTAAAAATTTTTTTTTTGTTCTTTTCTTCTTTTTCTTTTCGGATCAAAAATAGAAAAGTTAAGTTAAGTCGATCCAAAATCCAAAGGGGGTTCATGGCCAAGGGTAAAGATGTCAGAGTCAGAGTTATTTTGGAATGTACTAGTTGTTGTGTCCGAAATGGTGTCAATAAAGAATCGCCAGGTATTTCTAGATATATTACTCAAAAGAATCGACACAATACACCCAGTCGATTAGAATTGAGAAAATTTTGTCGCTATTGTCACAAGCATACGATTCACGGGGAAATAAAGAAATAAACCGAACGGAACATGTGTGCGATTTTTCCATTACAATCCAAAGAGCAGAAAGAGGAAGAACTTAACGAAGAACTTAACATATAACATATAACATAATAATTATATAATACAAATTATACTATACAAAAATACAAATTATACAAATCAAACCCTATTTTGGCCGGATCTGAAATGAATAAAGAAATAGAATTTTAGAGATAAGGAATAACCCATGGATAAATCTAAGCAACCTTTTCGTAAATCCAAGCTCTCTTTTCGTAGGCGTTTGCCCCCAATTGGATCGGGGGATCGAATTGATTATAGAAACATGAGTTTAATTAGTCGATTTATTAGTGAACAAGGAAAAATATTATCTAGACGGGTGAATAGATTGACCTTGAAACAACAACGATTAATTACTATTGCTATAAAACAAGCTCGTATTTTATCTTTGTTACCTTTTCTTAATAATGAGAAACAATTTGAGAGAGCCGAGTCAATCCCTAGAACTACTGGTCCTAGAGCCAGAAATAAATAGGCATATTCCTCAATTGACTCAAAACTCAAATTCTAATCTGAATTCAAGCTCAGATTAATGTTTTGTTCGAAAAGGCCTAGAATCCAGATTTTATTCTTGTGTTATAAGAAACAAAAAAATGGGGGAATAAGAAATCTTTTTTTTTTATTGAAACATGTTCGTTCATTCCTACTACTTATCTTAATCTTAATTTTTTCTTAATTTATTTTTATTCTATTCTATCTTCCCGGAGTTCATTCTCCGGGGAATTCTTGTTCAATCATTCCTGTATATTACTTCATAATTTCCTTTATTTGATGATCTTATTGGAAATCATGTAAAGACAATTCTTATTTGATATAGCTATTTGCGCAAGTATTTTACGATTAAGAAGCAATTGCCTCTTGTACAGATTGTATATTAATCGACTATAACTATAGAATACTTTATTCTCGCGAGTTACTGCATTTATCCGAGTGATCCACAAACGACGAAAATTTCTCTTTTGCCTGCCTCTATCTCGATGAGAGGAAACCAAAGCTCTCATTTTCTGTTGAGTAGTTGTTCGAGTAAGTCTTGAATGAGCCCCTCTAAAGGTTGATGCAAATAAACGAATTTTTGTTCGACGTCTCCGAGCTGTATACCCTCGTTTAACTCTGGTCATTGAATCAAATTAAACTTTAATGAATAACTAATTGAATTGAATTCTCTTCTTTCAGTCATTATTTGTCCCTCCCGGTCGATTAATAACAAAACGGATTATTCCGATATATAAAATATAAATTCCAATGGCTTTTGCTACTATAACCTTCCCAACCACTATTTTTTATTCTTTCCAGGCCAGGCATTTAGTTCACCTGGAAATAATAAATTCTACCGATACTAAATAAAAAAAAAATAGTGGGTTCCATCGTTTCTATGGTTACTTCTTAAACGGTGAGGCCCTCTCTATGCGCCGGAGCCTCGTCTCTCATTTAATCAAATGGTATTGTTAACTTTAACTTGTATAGTTCACACTCTTTGGCTCTACCCATCAATTATACAGTAATAGGCCTTTTCACAATAAGAGCTATCCATATAGTGACGGCATTTAATTATGAAAGTTGGCTAGGTAGCTGACCCTGTTAGTCCGTTCTTTCAAGAATAAGAGCATAACTCTTTTGCTTCTTATAATACCATTTCTCCCGCTTAATGGATAACCATTTGCTACCAATGGGGAATTGCTTCTCATCTCAAATCGAGGTGATTGGATTTGCACCAATAGAAACCATAAATTCCATACACAATACACAACAATATAGGTATATGATAGATCTTCATTTTTAGATAGTAAAGTTCTTCCACTCTATCTATCCTATTCATTGGTATTAATCATTGATACTGGAAAAATTGTCTCATTTGTTCGAGTTCATGATCTGAACGAGTCGCACATACACCCTAGTACATGTTCCTCGACGCTGAGGACATCCTCTAAGAGCGGGGGATTTCGTGACATTTCTTATTGGCTGTCTTGTGTTTCTAATAAGTTGTTTAATAGTTGGCATGTCGTATATATAGAATTATATTATAGAATGGGTTGGTTTAGATCGATCTTAACCTGATTTATGATTGATGATTATGAATTATTTCGATTCAATATCACATATAAAATAAAATAAAATCGTGGAAAATTCGAATTATGGTTTGAAATGAAATGGAATCATGGATTTACACGAAATCCCCAGTATTTTCATTTTCGACCGCTACAAGATCAACAATGCCATGAGCTTGGGCTTCTGTTGCTGACATAAAAACATCCCTTTCCATGTCTTCGGATACAACCCACAAAGGGTTGCCCGTTCTTTGTACATAAACCTTTGTGAGGGTTTCGCGAAGTTTCAGCAGTTCTTCCGCTTCCAGGATAAATTCCCCCGCTTGTGCCTCATAAAAAGAACTAGCAGGTTGGTGAATCATAACCCTGATGATATTGATATAACATCATGAACGGTCCTTCTATCTCGCATGATGGGGTTAAGGGGATAAAAAAAAACAAGAAGAAAAAATAAATAGAATTGAACAACCGTACAGGCATCTTTTGTGCATTGCATACGGCTCTGCAATGGAATTTACTAACCCCCCCCTCCATCGAAGAAGGGAAGAAATAGAATCCATCCGATCCAGTCAGATCGTTGAATAATCCATTTACCATCCTTCTTTTCGTAAGAGTAAAAAAAAAATACTATGATGGTTCTGTTGCTTTATATTATATATTTATTTCGTCTGTGATTTAGCAATCCCAAAGTGTCTTTCTGATACGACCAAATAAGGAAAAAATGATCTTGTTTTTTTTTTCATTTTGGTACTCCCCTCCTTCTTTCATAAATATCAGAAACATAAATATCAGAAAGGGCTTCTGGTGTGGAAGAAAAATGATTTGTGACGCTAAAATGTCCTCCCGACACATAAGATCAAATCGGAAATAACCTTTGTTTCATACTACTATCTCGATACAAAATCTCATGTTATGAAAAAACAATAATGGTTTGTTCATATCGAACTCAAAGTGCCATGCTATTATTACTTATTTTTCATATTCGATTATTCATATTCGATATGGCGAAGGCATAGTCTTCTTTTTTTTTTTCAAATAAAAACTCATTGGCGCCAAGCGTGAGGGAATGCTAGACGTTTGGTAATTTCTCCTCCAACCAGAATGAAAGATCCCATTGAAGCAGCTAATCCCATGCATATTGTATGTACATCGGGTGGCACAAATTGCATAGTATCATAAATGGCTATTCCCGGTATTACCCATCCGCCGGGAGAGTTTATAAACAAATAAAAATCCCTAGTATTATCTTCTATACTGAGATATACCATGAGACCAACAAGTTGATTCGAGATCTCGCTATCAACTTCTTGGCCTAAAAAAAGTAATCTTTCTCGATGAAGTCGGTTGATTAGGACAAAATTGTATCCCTTTTGAACCGTACGTGCACCTTTGGATGCATACGGTTCAAAAAATTGCGAAAAAAAAATAATTAATCAATGTGTCAATTCCAGTCTTATTTCTTTTTTTGTAACAGGTTTTTGTTTTTCTAATGAAGGTCTTTTCCTCTATTTTTCAAAAAACATGAGTTTTGGTTCCCTTTCCCTTCCCTATAAAAAAAAATTTACTGAACTTATTGAACTAACCTCCCATTGATGTATTGTTTCATCGAGATTCAAATCGCGATGTTATTTTCTTGTTCCTGAATGGGCCCTTTCAATTCTTTTAGGTTCGTGTTCTACTCCGGATAAAGATCTGTCCGAATTCTATTTGCACATATAGGGCAAATGATCTCAGTACCGCTTCTTTTTCTATGCTTATTTTTTTCAAAATCTGTTTCATGCTTTCCCTCAAACTATTCGATGTATTCATCATACTATTCCATTCCATTGAATGGCAGTTTGAGATCACTCCTAATAGTAAGAGTAAGCATAAAAAAGAATGTTTATGATACAAGTAGTAATCGTACATATATTACCAATTTGATATTTTCTGAACGGAGCCTGGATACTTTATTTTATCGTTCCAAGTTAACCATAAATTCTTCTAATTTATAATATTGATCCCCCATATAAATTGATCTAATTGCACTTCACGCTCCGAATGATTGATGGTTCAATCAATATTTCTTGGGCGAAACAGAGGATATCTCAATCGGGGAGAGAACGGGTAAACCCCATATGACTCAATATGTCTGACAAGTCGCACTATACGTCAACCCAAACTGCATCTTCCTCTCCAGGATTCCGAAAAGGTACTTTTGGAACACCAATGGGCATTAAATTAAAGAAAAAAGGTTAAGTACTATACTTCGCTTTAATATGGAAACGTACCAATGGGTTTATTGTCTTCATCATTTTTTTCTGTTTATTATATTTTATACATAGAATGGATGAAAGATTCATAGAAGAAAACAGAATGAATAAAGAACCAATTTTCGCGAACGGGTCGATCGTTTGAATGATAAACAAGTATCTATGCATTCGTCCCCCAAAAAGGGGGACCAAGCCCCATTGCGTATTGGTACTTATCGGGTATAGAATAGATCTGCTTCTCTTTGTTCTTACGAACAGAATTGTTCCATTATTTTCAATGGAACGGAATAAATATTAACCCTTTCTCATACAGAATCCACTGAAAAGGTTAGGTACATAATATAGTATAGTCTTTCCAATGCGATAAAGTTACATAGTGTCCATTTTTCTTTGATATTTGATAAAAAAGGGGTATTTCCATGGGTTTGCCTTGGTATCGTGTTCATACTGTCGTATTGAATGATCCCGGCCGATTGCTTTCTGTCCATATAATGCATACGGCTCTGGTTTCTGGTTGGGCCGGTTCGATGGCTCTATACGAATTAGCAGTTTTTGATCCCTCTGACCCTGTTCTTGATCCCATGTGGAGACAGGGTATGTTCGTTATACCCTTCATGACTCGTTTAGGAATAACCAATTCATGGGGTGGGTGGAGTATTTCAGGAGGAACTATAACGAATCCGGGTATTTGGAGTTATGAAGGTGTGGCGGGGGCACATATCGTGTTTTCTGGCTTGTGCTTCTTGGCAGCTATCTGGCATTGGGTGTATTGGGACCTAGAAATATTCTGTGATGAACGTACAGGAAAACCCTCTTTGGATTTGCCCAAGATCTTTGGAATTCATTTATTTCTCTCAGGGTTGGCTTGCTTTGGCTTTGGCGCATTTCATGTAACAGGCTTGTATGGTCCTGGAATATGGGTGTCCGATCCTTATGGGCTAACTGGAAAAGTACAATCTGTAAATCCAGCGTGGGGCGCGGAAGGTTTTGATCCTTTTGTTCCGGGAGGAATAGCCTCTCATCATATTGCAGCGGGTACATTGGGCATATTAGCGGGTCTATTTCATCTTAGTGTCCGTCCGCCTCAACGCCTATACAAAGGATTACGTATGGGCAATATTGAAACTGTACTTTCCAGCAGTATCGCTGCTGTTTTTTTTGCAGCTTTCGTTGTTGCTGGAACTATGTGGTATGGTTCAGCAACTACCCCAATCGAATTATTTGGTCCCACTCGTTATCAGTGGGATCAGGGATACTTCCAGCAAGAAATATATCGAAGAGTTGGCGCAGGACTAGCCGAAAATCTGAGTTTATCGGAAGCTTGGTCTAAAATTCCCGAAAAATTAGCTTTTTATGATTACATTGGTAATAATCCGGCAAAGGGGGGATTATTCAGAGCAGGCTCAATGGACAACGGGGATGGAATAGCTGTTGGATGGTTGGGGCACCCCATCTTTAGAGATAAAGAAGGTCGCGAGCTTTTTGTACGTCGTATGCCTACTTTTTTTGAAACATTCCCAGTAGTTTTGGTAGATGGAGACGGAATTGTGAGAGCCGACGTTCCTTTTAGAAGGGCAGAATCAAAGTATAGCGTCGAACAAGTAGGTGTAACTGTTGAGTTCTATGGTGGCGAACTCAATGGAGTCAGTTATAGCGATCCCGCTACTGTGAAAAAATATGCTAGACGTGCCCAATTAGGTGAAATTTTTGAATTAGACCGGGCTACTTTGAAATCCGATGGTGTTTTTCGGAGCAGCCCAAGGGGTTGGTTCACTTTTGGGCATGCTACGTTTGCTTTGCTCTTCTTTTTCGGACACATTTGGCATGGCGCTAGAACCTTGTTCAGAGATGTTTTTGCTGGTATTGATCCGGATTTGGACGCTCAAGTGGAATTTGGAACATTCCAAAAACTTGGAGATCCAACTACAAAGAGACAAGTAGTCTGATACAATATTACTCTGGTATCTTTCGCCTCTATTTTTTTTTTGATTTGATGGCATGGGGTACCGGAGAAATCTTGACTTGATTGAATCACCATCTTTTCTTTGACTCTTTCCCTTTCTTTCTATGGTAAATGATCCAAAATGAATAGGTGTGGAAGCTATAATTGTAAACCACGATCGAATCTATGGAAGCATTGGTTTATACATTCCTCTTAGTCTCGACTTTAGGGATAATTTTTTTCGCTATCTTTTTTCGAGAACCGCCTAAGGTTCCGACTAAAAAAATGAAATGATTTTTCATTATCTCAAGTTGAAGTAATGAGCCTCCCAATAGGGAGGCTCATTACTTCAACTAGTCCCCGTGTTCTTCGAATGGATCTCTTAATTGTTGAGAGGGTTGCCCAAAAGCAGTATATAAGGCGTACCCAGTAAAGCTTACAAGTAAACCGGATATGGAGATGGCGACTAGGGTTGCTGTTTCCATTCCATTTCTAGATAATTTCAAGATCACAATGGATCTACGATAAGATCGTTTATTTACAACTACAACGAAATGGTATACAAAGTCAACAGATCTTAACCAATCATTAAATAAGATTTATGGCTACACAAACTGTTGAGGATAGTTCTAGATCTGGGCCAAGACGAACGACTGTAGGAGATTTATTGAAACCATTGAATTCGGAATATGGTAAAGTAGCTCCGGGCTGGGGAACTACACCACTTATGGGGGTCGCAATGGCTCTATTTGCGGTATTCCTATCTATCATTTTGGAAATTTATAATTCTTCCGTTTTACTGGATGGAATTTTAATGAGTTAGGTTCATAAGGACTATAAAGTCCTAGTTCTAGTTTTTCAATAAAAAAAAATGACTTAAGACTCAGATTTCTAGACCATTCTGGTAGTTCGACCGTGGAATTTTTTTTGTTTCAGTATTTCCGGAATATGAGTGTGTGACTTGTTATAATTGATCCTATTGATAATACAGAGAATGGGTCTGTCATCTCTATCAAGATGATTCTACCTCGTCAGATATTTATTCTAGTATCTGGAGCACGGAATATGAATATATAGAATAGATCAAGAAAAGAAATATTTGAACTATGATTCATACCTACTATTCAGTCAGACCTCGCGACCGGACTCAAAAAAAATGCAAATAGGTATTTTCTAAATCAAACGATTTGTCTTCCTTCAGACTGATTTTGGTCGAAGGACACCCATTTCTTTAGATTTTGTTGAGTCATTAATTACATCCATTCATTGAATAAGTGATGAGCAAACGGCTCTTACTCAGAGAACCTTTGCGTTTAGCTTGGGCTTTATTAAATCATCGTGGTTCTAGTATGAATCTGAGGTTTCAATTGATTCACAGGGTCTCAACAAGAGAATTCCTATCAATAACTAGTAAAACAAGAGTCAATCCGCATTATTACGCACAAAAAAAACAACAAATCAAATAACAAATAAAAAAAGAATAGGAAAGAGAAGATTCAAGAGGCCTTTAACAATTAACATAAAGAAAAAAAAAGGACGGAGGAGCCAACTTGATATTTTTGGCATTATCATCACAAAGAAGAGATTCCGGATTTTTGTTATTTCGTATCTTCGGGGCAAATCGAATCAAGTAGCTAATTTGAACTTTCTATTACATATCCGTTAAAATAAGTATTTGATTTGTGTTGTTTCCGCTTGAGCCGTACGAGATGAAATTCTCATATACGGTTCTCAGAGGGGGAGTCTCTTTTTGGGGGTTACCTATCTCAATAAAGTATATGATTGGTTCGAGGAACGTCTCGAGATTCAGGCGATTGCAGATGATATAACTAGTAAATATGTTCCTCCTCATGTCAACATATTTTATTGTCTAGGGGGGATCACACTTACTTGTTTTTTAGTACAAGTAGCTACGGGTTTTGCTA